AGAATCTTTGAAAAAGACTTTTTTTCATACTTCATAAAAAATAAAAAGACTTACTGTCTTTAGGATCTGATGCTACACCGCTGCTCAATACCTTAGGTGATCCACTCTATTACATAAGTAGATTCCGAAGATTTATCTCATATTATGATATAAATAAACAGCTCTTGTTGTATCGGTCCAAAACCTTTCCAATTGATCTTTACGGTGCTTCCTCTATCAATTTAATCTTTTTTTATCCATAGAAAGAAAGTATTTAGGCATATCCAGTCTTCACTTCATATTTGATCTATGAAGTTTATTTTTTTGCTACAGCTGATAAAAAATCGTTTTGTACGATGCTTATGTAGAAAGCCCTTTTTTGTGTTTCTAGTATTTAATTGACTAGCTGTTCGTTCTTTTTTTCTATAGTGGAGATAGTCGCACGTAATGACAGATCACAGCCATATTATTAAAAGCTTGTGGTAAAAATGGGTTTCGTTCTAATGCCCGAAAATAATATTCTAAAGCTTTGGTATGTTCCCCATTACTTGTGTGGATAAGGCCTATATTATAGAGTATATAACTTCGATCATAGGGGTCAATTTCTAGGCGCATAGCTTCATAATAATTCTGTAATGCTTCCGCATAATTTCCTTCCGATTGAGCCGACATCCGTTACGGTCGTCATTCGCTTTAACGAATGCTCCGTTTCAGAACCGTATGTGAGATTTTCATCTCATACGGCTCCTCCTTTAGGTGCATAATGAAAATAATATATGGAAAAATTTGATGTCATTATGAACTAAGCGGGGCTAATGTTTTTACAAGAAATCGCTAGCCAACCTTCTTGCAAAAGATCTTTTCTTACTACCAAGTGGGTTCATGCTAGATAAAAATAAAAAAGTAAACTCTAAAAATTTCTTTGTTCTCAACGCCCCTAAATTTCCAGGAATTAGCAACTTCAACAGTCTTCAATGGTTATACGGGTATCCAAAGTACGAACGAGATGGATGTTTATTGTTCCAACCATTTTAATTAGTCCCAATCCCAAAGAAGAAGAAGAAGAAAGAAAAGGAATCATTTTGAAGAAAGTTTTCGTGTTGTTGATTTCTCGGCGTAGTGCTTCTTCCCCTATGCCTCCTATTCGTATATTGTATTAGTGTAGTAGGATTGATCTGTAATACGCGAACCATAGGTAAAAACCTTTTGCTCAATACTAGAATTCACAGTTGAAGCATCTAAGGCTGCATTAATCGTGGATACATGACAGAAGGGATTGCTTTTTTATATTATAAACTTCACCTTCAAAAGCGTAGATTTTTTTCAATACTCGTTTTTCTTTCTATTCCAAATCGGCGAGAAAAAAAATAATGATAATCAAATCGCACCATCTCTGTAATAAGTAAATGCCTCCTTTTCTCCGGAAGTTGTCGGAATGACTCGTAATAAGATATCGGCTACAATTGTAAAGGTTTTATCAATAAAATTTCCATTTATACGCGATCTTGGCATAGGTAGTAATCCATTCTATAACTCTTTTTATTTCCTTTACCTTTTCTTTTGTGAGAAAATTTTCTCACAAACAAAGGAATTGTATAGTACGAACTAACATAAAAGCGGACTCATTAAAATAAAAAACCTTCTATCTACTTACAATTTTTCCGGTCAAAAAAGGTATCTATTAACCATAATCTAAAAAACGATGAATAACTCGCTATTCACCCAGGTACTCAGTCATAATCCTGGTGTCGGAGAGATGGCCGAGTGGTTGAAGGCGTAACATTGGAACTGTTATGTAGGCTTTTGTTTACCGAGGGTTCGAATCCCTCTCTTTCCGTACTTTCAACTAATTCACCAATCTTACGTGATTGACCACAATGTATCAAAAAAAAAAAAAAAGAATATATATAAAATCTACCTTTATTTTATTTTTAAATAGATTCTCTATTCCTAATTTCTTTGATATGGAATATGCTGGGAAGAGCAAACAAGGGATCCAAATATCCCTACCAATCTATGATACATGAATAGGAAAAAGATTCCCCGACAAAATCCCTTACCTTGTTCCTTTTTATTTTTAATCAAAAAGGAGTGCGAAGGGGAGTTGTCCGAATTCTTGTTTTTAGTTATTTTTTTTTAGTTTATTAAGTCTGTCGAGAGTAATATTCTACGACAAGCAATTCATTTATTTTCAAACCGACGCATTTCCTATCTATTATTTGATTGACTAACCCTTCATATTGGAATGTGTGAAGAGTCAGATGGTTTGGCAATTCCTCGGGGGCAGATGAATCAAGAAGATTTTGAACCAAAGTTCTAGAGTTTTGTTCATCCTTCACTGTAATAATATCTCGGGGTTTGCAGCGATAACTTGGTATATCAACTATATGACCATTAACTAAAATATGTCCATGGTTAACTAATTGGCGTGCTTGAGGAATAGTCAAAGCCATACCCAATCGAAAAAGGATGTTATCCAAACGCATTTCAAGTAATTGTAGTAAAACTTGACCTGTTGACCCCTTGGCTTTTCCGGCGATACGAACATATTTAAGTAATTGGCGTTCTGTAAGACCATAATGAAAACGCAATTTTTGTTTTTCTTCTAAACGAATACGATATTGAGATTTTTTTCCGGAGCGCGATTGGTTTCTAAGATCGCTTCCTGCCCTAGGCCTTTTACTAGTTAGTCCCGGTAAAGCCCCCAGACGGCGTATTTTTTTAAAACGAGGCCCTCGGTAACGTGACATAAAGACTCCTTTTTTTTATTTAAATTGTACAAAACTAAACAAAATTAAAACTGAACTAAATGATAATGATAAATGACGTGAAATCCACTCCAATAAACTGTTGGAATACAAAGAGTAAGAAGATATATTCTCTCAATATACAGATTTTGTTTTATTGTATATACAATATATATAAATAAAATAAATCATAAAAATTTTACTTTATTTTCTTGAGTTATTTTGCAAAGATCTAATCCTTTTACCCAATATATATTCCTATATGGAAGTTTATATGACATAATATAAATGGATTGGTAACTCTGGGAAAAGGGGAAATAAGTTTTTTCAATCTTCTTTGATTTTGAAAATAGATTAAAAATAATGTAAAAAAACGAAAAAATATGGAAAAGCCGGCTATCGGAATCGAACCGATGACCATCGCATTACAAATGCGATGCTCTAACCTCTGAGCTAAGCGGGCTCAAATAAAAAAGCGCGTGCATACAAATTCAATAAACTACTATATCGTATCAATTAACTATTCTATTCATATTTTTCCTTATCTATTTAGAATTAATTAATCATATTCTATATATTCTAGAACAAAATATAGCTCAAATAAATAGTGACTATCATTAAATAAATAAAACATAACCTTAATTAATAGAATATAGCAATATATCGACTTTATTATATTGGATTTCATTAGTTTATAAACAAGAAAATCTTAATTAGATCAGAAATATTTTTTTTAGTTAAATGATATCTGATTTGAAATTATTGTTTTTTTGTTCTAACCTCATGCTATTATTTTAGACTTTTTTCTAATAATATAGAATTATTCGAATTAATATTCGAAATGAATATTCGAATAGAATTTTTTAGAATTATTATGATTTAAAATCTACGAAGTAGACTTATAATCTTTTTCCGCTGCACATTGTAGAATTCTAAGTTTCAATAATAATCATAAATTTCTTTTCATGGAAGTAAAAAAAAAAAAGAATCGACCGTTCGACTATTTCTTAAAATTTAAGACAAAGATGAGAAAAGGAATAACATATATATGTTATGTAATATATAACCATATTGAATTGCAAATACAAAAATGATAGAATCTTAGTTGATTAGACTAAATCAATATGGATTGGGCTAAAAAAAAAAGAAAGAAGATACCAAAGAAATAAAAAAAGTATCTATATGTAATGAATTCCGAAGTTTCGGCATAAGAAAAAGCGGAAAGACATAATAATGAGATCCTAATCTCAAAGCAAAAAGGGGATATGGCGGAATCGGTAGACGCTACGGACTTAATTGGATTGAGCCTTGGTATGGAAACCTACTAAGTGATAACTTTCAAATTCAGAGAAACCCTGGAATTAACAATGGGCAATCCTGAGCCAAATCCTGGTTTACGCGAACAAACCTGAGTTTAGAAAGCGAGAAAAAGGGATAGGTGCAGAGACTCAATGGAAGCTGTTCTAACAAATGGAGTTCACTAAACTTGTGTTGATAAGGGAATCCTTCGATCCAAACTTCAAATAAAAAAGGATGAAGAATAAAAACCTATTTTGTCTAAATATAGGTAACACAAAACGATCTCAAAAATGACGACCTGAATCTCAATTTCTATTTTTTTTTATAAAAAAATTAGAAATGTTGTGAATCAATTCGAAGTTTAAGAAAAAATGGAATATTCATTGATCAAACGATTCACTTCATAGTCTGATAGATCCTTGGTGGAACTTATTAATCGTACGAGAATAAAGATAGAGTCCCATTCTACATGTCAATACTGACAACAATGAAATTTATAGTAAGATGAAAATCCGTTGACTTTTAAAATCGTGAGGGTTCAAGTCCCTCTATCCCCAACTCTACTCCCCCAAAAAGTATGTTTGACGCCTTACCTTTTTTTAGTTATTCAAAAATTCATTATCTTTTTTCATTCATCCTACGCCTTTACAAACTATAATTTCTTTTCTTATTATAGACAAGTCTTGTGGCATATATCATACACGTACAAATGAGAAAAAAAAAATATCGATTTGAATGATTTAGAATCTATATAATTAATTTTTAATTTTAAAACTTAGAAAGTCTTCTTTTTGAAGATCCAAGAAATTCCCGGTATAAAACTTTTTTTATTTACTACTTTTTGATTTTTGAGTTTCTTTTAATTGACATAGGCCTAAGTCATCTAGTAAAATGAGGATGATACTTCGGCAATCGCCGGGATAGCTCAGTTGGTAGAGCAGAGGACTGAAAATCCTCGTGTCACCAGTTCAAATC